ACTTGGACTGGGTATTAACGGTCAATCTCCGGTAGAAGGTTCCGTCGGAACAATTATTTATTTCAGGTACCTCTTAAATAAAAAAAAAAAAAGAGAGAAAATGTGGGGAGAAATGACAAGAAGATATTGGAACATGAATTTTGAAGAGATGATGAAAGCAGGAGTTCATTTTGGCCATGGTACTAGGAAATGGAATCCTAGAATGGCACCTTACATCTCTTCAAAGCGTAAAGGTACTCATATTACAAATCTTACTCGAACTGCTCGTTTTTTGTCAGAAGCCTGTGATTTAGTTTTTGATGCAGCAAGTATAGGAAAACACTTCTTAATAGTTGGTACCAAAAATAAAGCAGCCAATTCAGTAGCATCAGCTGCAATAAGGGCTCGGTGTCATTATGTTAATAAAAAATGGCTCGGTGGTATGTTAACGAATTGGTCCACTACAGAAATGAGACTTCATAGGTTCAGGAACTTGAGATCGGAACAAAATACGGGGAAACTCAACTGTCTCCCGAAAAGAGATGTAGCAATGTTGAAGAGGCAATTATCTCATTTGCAAACCTATCTGGGCGGGATCAAATATATGACGAGGTTACCCGATATTGTAATCATCGTTGATCAGCAAGAAGAATATACGGCTCTTCGAGAATGTCTCACTTTGGGGATTCCAACAATTTGTTTAATCGATACAAATTGTGACCCGGATCTCGCAAATATTCCGATTCCAGCGAACGATGACGCTATAGCTTCAATCCGATTGATTCTTAACAAATTAGTATCCGCAATTTGTGAGGGCAGTTCTAGCTATATAAGAAATTGTTGATTAATAATAGGATAAGTCAATGACTTTGGAAACTCCATAAATTGATTGAATCGGTTACTATCCCTGAGTCTCAAAAAAGAGATCAAAATCACTGGGGATATTATGTGATCACTTGGGATCCGAAATATACGATTGATTCAAAGTAGACGAGTTGAGAAAGAGATACGAGATGGCTGAATCAAAATAATTCCTTTTTAAGTTCTATTTATGTCAGAGGGCAATATGAATGTTTTACCCTGTTCCATCAACTCACTAAAAGTGTTATACGATATATCCGATGTGGAAGTAGGCCAACATTTTTATTGGCAAATAGGGGGTTTCCAAGTCCATGCCCAAGTACTTATCACTTCTTGGGTTGTAATTGCTATCTTATTAGGTTCAGCCACTATAGCTGTTCGGAATCCACAAACCATTCCAACCGACGGTCAGAATTTCTTCGAATATGTCCTCGAATTCATTCGAGACTTGAGCAAAACTCAGATTGGAGAAGAATATGGTCCTTGGGTTCCCTTTATTGGAACTATGTTCCTATTTATTTTTGTTTCTAACTGGTCAGGTGCCCTTTTACCCCGGAAAATCATACAGTTACCGCATGGAGAGTTAGCTGCACCCACGAATGATATAAATACTACTGTTGCTTTAGCTTTACCTACGTCAGTGGCATATTTCTATGCGGGTCTTACCAAAAAAGGATTGGGTTATTTCGGTAAATACATTCAACCAACTCCAATACTTTTACCAATTAACATCCTAGAAGATTTCACAAAACCCTTATCACTTAGTTTTCGACTTTTCGGGAATATATTAGCGGATGAATTAGTAGTTGTTGTTCTTGTTTCTTTAGTACCTTCGGTGGTTCCTATACCTGTCATGTTCCTTGGATTATTCACAAGCGGGATTCAGGCTCTTATTTTTGCAACTTTAGCCGCAGCTTATATAGGTGAATCCATGGAGGGTCATCATTGACTAGCTTCCGAAATGGTCTTAAAAAAAAGCTTATCCCAACTCATACCGGTATATACGATCTAGAATAGGAGCAAAAAAAAAATGTATGATATTAGAGAATTAAAAAAAAGTAAGGGGGGTCGAGCTGGGTATATGTAAGGGCTCTAAGCCAATCCCTGTATATGTTTCGAAGAATGATTCTAGAATCCGGTTCAATAGAAGATACGGATGGTTTACGTTATTAAAGAAACAATGTATATGTGATATTAGATATTCACTAGTTATATATGGGCTATCCATATATATTATTTCCCATCCCACTGAATTTAGACGGATTCCAATGCAAGCCCTTCCGTTTTATCTGTGACTGTGGATTGAATGAATAAACAAATGAAGTCAAGCGTGCATATAGAAGAGAAAGAGCGAAGAATTGAAAGAATGGAATGGTTCGGAACAAAGAAATGGAAGAACTGGAACCGTATAGATTTACAAAGACTCCACGGATAGGAACTAAAAACGAGATATCGAAGTAGCTCTGATGATTCAGTAATATTATTATTTCAATTCAGAGTTCTTAGTTCTTTTTTTTTTTCGGATAGATCTTAAGTGATGGAATAATGAAGTAATAATTCATCGGTTGATTGTATCATTAACCATTTCTTTTTTTTGGTGCGAGGAACTTAATATGAATCCATTGATTTCTGCCGCTTCCGTTATTGCTGCTGGATTGGC